GAAGGGCTCCAAAAGACGTTGATCGTAAATAAGAGGATTGCTTGCGTAGAATAACAAAAAGGGATTCGTATTCATATACAAGAAGATTATATAGGAACAAAAAAAATCTTCGATTCCTTTTTGAAAAAGGGGAAATGGATTCTTTTGGCCTAATAAGACTATTCCAATTACGATACTCGTAAAGAAAGTATCGTAATAAATGCAAGGAAGAGGCATCTTTCAACCAATAGCGAAGAGTTTGAACCAAGATTTCTAGATGGGCAGGGTAAGGTATTAATATATCTAACACATAATTTAAATGTAAGAATTTGTCCTCTAAAAAAGGAAATATTGAATGAATTGATCTCAAATTTTGAGATTCTACTATTTCTTTTCCTTCTAGGGACGATATTAATAGTAGGGAAAATGGAATTTCCACAATGACTGCAAACCCTTCTGTTATCATTTGGGAATACAAATTCTTTTTGTGTTTGTGCCCAAAAATTTCATTTTGGTTCGAATAATTAACAGAAAGAATAAAATGATTCTGTTGATACATTCGAGTAATTAAACGTTTTACAATTAGTAAACTGTATTTCTTGTCGATCGCATTTTCCAACAAAATCAATTTATTTAAAGCATGATCATATGCAAATACATAAATATATTCCTGAAAGATAAGTGGATAGAAAAAGTTATGTTGCCAAGACCTATCTAGTTCTCTATGTCCTTGTAATTTTTCCATTTCAATTTAGACCGAAAACAAAAGTAAAAATAGAGGGTTTCTTGGATTATCAAATGATACATAGTGCGATACAGTCAAAACAAGGCATTTTATTATGAAAAAATGGATACCCCGGAAACGGGTAAATGCATCCGCGGACTTTTCTACCTTTTTCCATCTAATTGGTTTTTTTATTGTTTTTATAAGATAAAAGATGGTTAGAAATCCTTTATTTTTTCAACCCAATCGCTCTTTTGATTTTGGAATTAAAGTATTTTATCAATATACTCTTTCTTCTACACATTCATTTCCATCTCTTTAATGGAGAATGGATAATCGAATAGTTAGGATTCACTATAAAAAAACAAAGGATCCACTCGTGGGAGAATCCTTTCCCGCATCAGGCACTAATTTTTTTTAACGTCTAATTAGATCGGGAAATCATTCAAATTATGAAGATAAGCTCGTTGTTCTTTCTTTCCTCAGAATTTGAACCCTAGGGCTCGATCCATTTATTCAATCGACCCAACTTTGCTTTGAAGTCCTTTCGTTCCCTTCCAAAAATTCAAATAGAATTTTGTACCAATTTGGTAAGAATGAAATATTCTCCGAATTTTATATTGATACGACATGCTCTTTTTTCCATTCATTTCCGTTCAGGATCAGTCGTGGTCTTATAAACTCTACCGATGATGTAGACGAATTCCTTGCTTCATCCGAATATGTAAAAGATTGTAGCCGCACTTAAAAGCCGAGTACTCTACCATTGAGTTAGCAACCCGAAAAAGAGATATGTTATGTAGATACAATCGAGATAAAAATAAAATGAATTGGAATCAAAACTTTGAATTAGCAAGAAATCGAAACAAAAGTTGCTAATTGAGTCAGAACTTAAAACCAACCAGATCCGATGACAATACAAAAAATTTTTAGAGAAAATACATTTTTAAAACAAATATTCTCCATTTTTTGGATACAAATTATATATCGCAAAAAATTCAACCTATTTATTGGGCGGAAGACAGAAAGAAACCATTTCATTTTTTTTTATTTCATTATTTATTTTGACTTCAAAATTGAATTATATTTGTTCAATATACTCTTGTCAATATGAATATTAAAAAAATGAAATTACAATTTAAGTACAACGTAGAAAGAAAAAAATTCAAATGAAATTAGAAATACAACTTTATTTTGAATTTATTTTTAGAAGGAGAAATATATATAAATAGAAAATAGAATAATATATTTTACTAAATATATATATTTTAAGATTTTAATTATTATTATTAACGGAATTAATATATATTAATATATAAAATATATAGAGAGATTTTCGTTAGTTATTAGTTAATAGAATAATTTTATTATTATTTTTATAGTATTATTAATATTAAAATAGTATTATTAATATTAAAATTATATAAATATGATATTGTATATATCGTATTTTAAAAGCGAAGTACAAACAAAAGGGAAATATATAAGAAAATTTTTGTGTTGGATTGGCACTACATAAAAAATAGACAGGACGAGAATAAGGAATAAAAAAATTCTACCAAACTACCACCACATTATCTTTGTTTTTTAGTTCATTAAGTGAACTTTGTTTGATTAAGGCGAAATTCCTTAAAAACCTCCGCCCTCTTGAAAATATCATAGACAGTTTCTGTAGGTTGAGCACCTTTTTCAAGAAAATCTAGAATAGCAGGAACATTTAAATAAGTTTGATTTTTGATCGGATCATAAAAACCCACTTTCTGCAAATCTCTTCCCTCTCTTCGGGACCGAACATCAATTGCAACAATTCGATAGACGGCTCATTGGGATAGATTAGATCAACAATACCCCCCCTGGAAACGTATAGGAGGTTTTCTCCTCGTACGGCTCGAGAAAAATGATTCAAGGTTTAGGTATATAAATAATTAAATAAATCCCTAAAATACTGAAATGAATTAAACTACGAATTTAATCCTTGTCATTTCTTTATTTCCTAAAAAATCATTTGTATACTCATAACTCAAGTTGAATAACTCTTAAATAGCTCAAAAGAAAATCCTTTGGCATTTCATTTATTGAGCAGTCTCAAATACCCTTTTGTCTCATTTAGAATCCATTTGAATTCGGTATTCTGATCCAAATCCAATTATTGCGACAATTAACAATTAGAAAGAGTATTTTCTTGTTCCAGAAATCTTTATCTTTTTTTTTTGAATCATTGGGTTTAGACATTACTTCGTAGATTTTTAATCCTTTCAAAAATGGCAGCAACATGCCTTTTTGTTATTTCTTTCTATCAAAAAATCAAATCATACGAACGGCGGATTCCCCACGATATATATCGAATAAGGTCTTATCAATTCCAACAAAAGATTTTCTTTTGGGATTTGAAACTTTTTTTTATTTTAATCCTTTCGATTTCTCTGTCAAAGATATCCTTACGAAGTTGTTAAAACTTATTGATTAACACTAACCCTAGACCCTTCTCTTTTCCCTTGAGAAATAACTCAATACTTTACTACTCGAGCTCCATCATGTACTAGTTCCATTACATCCGAACAAAAAATGCAATGCCGCTTCGAGTGGAACAGAGCAAAGGATGTCGAGTCAAGAGCATCCTTTCTTATAGAATAGAATGATGGATATAAGAATCCACACCAGATCATGTCCTTCAAGTCGCACGTTGCTTTCTACCACATCGTTTCAAACGAAGTTTCACCATAACATTCCTCAAATTTGGAACCGGTATGCGGTTGATTCAATTATGGAATCATGAATAGTCATTGGTTCAGTCAGGACAGTCAATACATATATATTATATGGAATATATCTTAAGTTATTATTTAGTAATGGAATGTTAATTTTTTTTACAATTTACAATACAATAAAAATAAAGATGACATCGCTAAGCAATCAAAATCGATCTTTCTTTTTGAGTTTAATAAAAATAATCAATAAAAGAAATCGAAATTGAATAATATATTAGATTGGTATTAGATTGGAAAAATCCAAGTTCGTTTCCAGGATGAAGCAAAAAAACTAAATTAACTTCGTAACTTCTATTTCTATATTATATATGTCTATATTATATATGAATATTTATAGAGGATGTATATCTGATTAAAGGAATACTTTTTTTTGGAATTCAAATTTGATGAAATGTGAAAAAAAAATATAAGATTCATTTTCGTTAAAATCATTAGTAGTTAGTAGAAAGAATACAATTCTATTTTAAACCTTATAAACAGAAAAATACAATCTTAAATTACATATATTCTATTCTGGGACGGAAGGATTCGAACCTCCGAATAGCGGGACCAAAACCCGATGCCTTACCACTTGGCCACGCCCCAATTCGATTTCTATTCAACATTAATAAACACTAATATTGTTATTGATTGTTCGTCAATTCCAGCCTAACTATCAAAAAAAATCAACTTGATTCTGTTGTTAGAATTTTGACACGTGTAGATATAGAATTCAAATGAATTTATTGATCATTACACAGAATTCCATTAAGATATTGTATGAAAGTAAAATTTCTTCTATTCTCAATGGAGAATAGAAGGTTTTTTGATTGAGTGAGTAAGTTAAAAAAAAGAACGATTTTTTTCTTCATTTTTTTTTTTATATCAATAACTCAACCAAAATGCAATAAAAAAAAAATGTCTGTTATGCTTAATATCTTTAGTTTGATCTGTCTTAATTCGGCCCTTTATTCGAGTAGTTTTTTCTTTGCCAAATTACCTGAGGCCTACGCTTTTTTGAGTCCAATTGTAGATTTTATGCCAGTCATACCTCTACTCTTTTTTCTCTTAGCCTTTGTTTGGCAAGCTGCTGTAAGTTTTCGATGAGATCTTTCATCTTGTCCTAAAAAAATGAATTATTTTTTCGAGAAAAATTATTCTAATATTAGAATAATAAATAAGAAATAATTGATAAAATCAGACAAGTCTTACAGTATGAACTCTTGATTCAAAAATATTTATGAATAAGGACAATCCATATCGTCTCATTTTCCGATTATAAGTATTTTTCGTAAATGAAAAACTTTAAGTGGGTATAATAACATTATTCAAATTATTGATAAGTAAGATAATAATGGATAAGATAATGATAATAATAACTTCATTTTTGATTTATTTTTATTAGAATTTCCATTTTTTTTTCGATTTTGAAAAACTACTTGAGTTTTCGACGTCAAATCAAATTTCAAATTCAAATTATATTTTATATTATAGAATATATGGTATAAAAATAGAGAATCTATTCTCTTTTTTCCAAAAAAAATAATCTTGGAGATTGTGTAATGCTTACTCTCAAACTCTTTGTTTACACAGTAGTAATATTTTTTGTTTCTCTCTTCATTTTCGGATTCCTATCTAATGATCCAGGACGTAATCCTGGGCGCGAAGAATAAGACTAAAAAGGGGTTATTTGGTTTATTTTTCATCTATCTTTTTTTTTTCAAAATAGAATTATAATTCTATTTTGAAAAAAAAAAGATAGAATAAATTCAAAAGAGAAATCAAATAATAAGATTCAGTTATCAATGGAAACGGAAAGAGAGGGATTCGAACCCTCGGTACGAATAACTCGTACAACGGATTAGCAATCCGACGCTTTCGTCCACTCAGCCATCTCTCCCCGTTGAAAATAGTAATAGTCAAATATTAAATATTAAATTTCGAAAAATTTGAAAATTATGTAAAAAATATGTAATAAACTCAAATTAATTAGACTAAAATAAAAAAATTCAAAATAGATATAATCTATATATAACACAATATTATATATAACATAATATATATATACAAAATATACAAGTTGTATTGTGTAAGACAACATTAAGTACAAGTTTTATTTGAAATTTTCATAATTATATTAAGAATAAAAAATAAAAAAAAAAAGACTGAATATTTAATATTAATTAATAGAAAAATAGAATAGAATATTTAATTAAATACTTCTTCGCCCGAAGGGGACTCTTTTTTGATTCCCACGGCCTGGCCTGATCAATACCTCGCCAGGCCCTTTTTGTTTTAATGAATTCTAGGGATTCTATAGAATAAAGAAAATGATTTAGTTGATAATGATCATAAAAAATTCCTTCAAGAAAAAATCGAACTTTTTTTAGTTATTTAACTATCTTTTTAAAATCTGATTAAAACTCATAAAATCCTCCTACAAAAAGTGTCAATACTCTAAATTTCATGATTCTTTTCGAATCCTGTCTTGATTACATCCAATTTCAGAGTTCGACAAAAGTTTTATTTCGATACAATAATCCAACTGTAGCGGGTATAGTTTAGTGGTAAAAGTGTGATTCGTTCTATTAACCCCTTAATAGTTAAGGGGTCTACCGATTTGATTACTATTCCGATCAAAAACTTTATTTCTTAAAAGGAATTAATCCTTTCCCTCTCAATGAAAAATTTGAGGAAAATTATACATTCTCGTGATTTGGATCCAAAACTCAATTATATTAGAAAGTGGAATTTTTGGATTATGAAGTTACGAAACATAAAATTTTGTTGAATTGGATGAATACTTCCAATTGAATAAGTATAAGGAAGAGATCTATGGATGAAGATAGAAAAAAGGGTTTCTAATCGTAACTAAATCTTCTAGTTTTTTATAGAGAAGCAAAATAGCTATTAAATGATGACTTTAGTTTACTAGAGGCTTCAATCAACATATTTATTTTTTTAGCTTAGCTCGGTAGAAACAAAAGATTTTTCCTTAGGATTCTCTCAAATAGAAATAGAGAACGAAGTAACTAGAAAGATTGTTAGAATCGCCTCTTCTAGAGGGATCATCTAGAAAGTAAGTTGTTTTGAATTGAATGCATTCATGCAAAAAACTGACATAGATGTTATGGGTAATTTTTGCTTTTGTAATTTTATTCCCGCCTTAGATTAGGGTCTGGGAATTGCTCCTTTTTCCATAAAGGAGCCGAATGAAACCAAAGTTTCATGTTCGGTTTTGAATTAGAGACGTTAAAATTCATAAATCAACGTCGACTATAACCCCTAGCCTTCCAAGCTAACGATGCGGGTTCGATTCCCGCTACCCGCTCCATTCTGTATTAATTAATGCATCATTGAATTAAATACGCAATTCAAACAAAAAATTCACATCTCCCATCACATACAATCCGATTCTTTTTTGGAAACACAAAATAAGAAAAAATCCGAAAAATCGGAATGAAAAGCGTCCATAGTCTAATGGATAGGACATGGGTCTTCTAAACCTTGGGTATAGGTTCAAATCCTATTGGACGCAATTTATTTCCATATATTTTTTTTAGATATCCATGTGAAAAAGGGTATTTTATTTTTTATTTAATAATAAAAAAAATTCAGAGGGATGGATTTCTTTACGCTTGTTCCTGAAGTAGAAAGCGTTCCATCTGTTCTTGAATAGCTTCTTTTAAAAGGGCTTCCGCGTCTTCAGTAAATGTCTTGGTAGAAGATATAATTTCTTGGAACTCCGGTTTATTAGTTTTTACATAAGTACGTAATTCAACAATAAATTTCCTTACTTGCTCAAGTTCTAATGAATCAAGATAACCATTCGTTCCGGTATATATAGTCAATACCTGTTCTTCGACCTTGAGAGGAGCTGATTGGGGTTGTTTCAGTAATTCACGTAATCGTTGCCCTCTTGCCAACTGATTCTGAGTAGCTTTATCAAGATCAGAAGCAAATTGGGCAAAGGCTTCTAATTCTGCAAATTGGGCCAGTTCCAGTTTTAATTTACCAGCTACTTGTTTCATAGCTTTAATTTGAGCTGCG